AAATTGTTAATGGTTCCAATTTGTCCTGAATTTTGCAGTCTGTGACCGGAAATCCATTTTTCTACTCTCAATAGAAAAGAGAAGGGATGTTTTTAAGCGATGTATATTTTAAGATACAATCAATCGAAGAGAAGAATCTAAACTAGATCCAATAAAAAACAGGAATTTCTTTTTAAAAAAGGATAAGTACAATAATAGAATTAGAATATAGATAATATTTTTATCCATTTTGGACCTAATTTGGCGGCATGGCCAAGTGGTAAGGCGGGGGACTGCAAATCCTTTATCCCCAGTTCAAATCCGGGTGTCGCCTGATCAACAAAAGATTTTGGATTTCTTTCCTATCTTGTGCCGATCTAATTCGACGAATTCTTGCGGAGCAAGAAGCAGAGGCAAAGGACTAAGTGGGCGTGTCAATACTCGATTTTGATAACCCATGGCGTAGGTTTTATAAAAGACTGTAATTTTTTTTTCTCAAAATTTAGGTGTAGCCCAAATCGGTATCAATAGGGATGAAGCAACTCTCACTTATTAATTTAATGATTGAATCAAATAAACGGTGAGAGTCAATTCCGGGATTCAGAACTAAGGTCGGAAATCTCGGTATCCAAAGGTTCCTAAGGGACACTCTGCTTTTGCTACTAGAATTGAAGAAGAAATTATACGAAAGACTATAATAACAAGATCTCTTAAATTACCCTTATTCAAAGTAGTGTCTCGTGACTCCGTCTGGTATTAAAAGAGTAAAGGGTAAAGTTGAAAAAAAAAAAAGAATGTATTAATTAATAGTGGTGGTGGGTTCTCCTGATTCTTTCACAGAAAGAAAGACAGTAAGCTTAGATCAAATAGGAAATAGAGGTATCTGATAGATAGTTATCTATCGTGATGGTATATTTTTATGCTTTTTGCTTAGTAAGGAAAGGCATTAATATCAAAACAAACAATAGGTCTTACTATTCTTACATGCTCCATATAGAAGCATTCCTTTGATATTTCCAAGGAAAAGGCGTGTGTATCATCGTATTTGTACTAAATACTTCCTGATTTTACCAGAAACCCTAAAATATAGAAACTTGTTACGAGTGTATTCATTGAATTGGTTCATCAATAAATAGTCTTACCTATTTTGACTCTGCGCCATTGATTCCGCTATGATTATTAATCAATAATAGAATAATTCCTTCATAGAAATAGGGGACATAATTCACATGGATATAGTAAGTCTTGCTTGGGCTGCTTTAATGGTAGTCTTTACATTTTCCCTTTCACTTGTAGTATGGGGAAGGAGTGGACTCTAGGGCTGGGCACTACTAATTGCTCAATCGAACCGTATCAATTCTTTATTGATCATTTTGCGAAGCCCTAAAAAAAGAAAAATGTCTTCCAAATTGTACTGGAATACAGTAATGAATGATTACCATAATTGTATTTCGAAACTCAAATCTACGCATGATAGGCGATTTTTTCCAACCTAATTTTTCCTAAATATTCTATTACTTTTTTTTTCTTTATTTATTTCCCTTTTTCTTTTACCTTTCTAAAAGAAAGTCGTTCTGCTATTACGACAATACATATTTTCTTTCTATCGGAAACGAAGCGATTAGTGATTGGCCAAAGAGATCCGACACATAATAAAATTAGATCTTTCTTCTGTTGAGCGATCCACATATCACACATTTAACATTTGTTTTAGACTACTAGAAAAGTTTTTATGCTTTTTTTGATTCATCTCATGTTTAAGCATAAAAAATGGACAGGGTCTGCTCTACTCCTTTTACAAATCCGAAGAAGTTACTGTATAACTTAACTCCGCGGATCATCCGTTAATTGTTCAATCAATTACTTCTTGAGATGGGAAATCAAACTAAAAGAAATAGAGTGCTATCTATATGTACATCTAATATATGTACATACATATTGTAATTTGATCTATATATAATAATAATAAAAAAATACTATAGCTGGTGTGGTAGAAAGAACTATATATATAGTTCTTTCTACCACACCAGCTTAGATACTTACTACGATACTTCTGATTCCAGCCTAATCATTTCATTTAAGATTTAGAGTTTGAATCCCTTTCTTTCATTTCTTGAATCATCGATAAGAACTAATAATAATTCAAGTTTCATTCAAATTAATCATTTTGGCTGACTGTTTTTACATAGATGATAAGTAAAAAAGCAGTAGGAACTAGAATGAACAGTGCAGTAGCAATAAGTGCGAGAATATTTACTTCCATAATCTAATCTTCTTTTGTTTCGCAATAACTCGGGATCTAATCCCATAGAGATGATAAATTTGTAGAGATGATAAATTTGACTCCTGCAAATTCAACGGGATTAATTGCATCCCGATGATACTGAATCAGATCAATATTATGAATAACAATTTCTGATCTATCAAATCAATTCATCGTCGAAAATTCAATAATATAGTAGTAGTATAACATAGAAAGGGAAGATCTTTTATCATACTAAATCAAAAATATCATTTTTGA